TCAAGAAAGGTTCCAGAAGATGTTAATCGTAAGCAAGAAGATTGTTTACGAAGAAAAAGGAATACAAATTCGCATTCAGATACATAAGAATTATATAGGAACCGAAATAGTCTTTTATTTTCTTTTGAAAAAACGTAAATAGATTTCTTCGAAGTAATGAGACTATTCCAATTTGAATATTTGTCGAGAAAGAATCGCAATAAATGCAAAGATGGAACATCTTGGATCCGGCATTGAAGGATTTGAACCAAGATATCCAAATGGATAGGATAGGGTATTAGTATATCTGATACATAATTTAAATGCGCTAATTTGTCTTCTAAAAAGGGAAATATTGAATGAATAGATCGTAAATTCTGAAATTTTGGTATTTCTTTTTCTTCCGGGGAAAATACTAATCGTAGCGAGAATGGAATTTCCACAATAACCGCAAACCCCTCTGATATCATCTGAGAATAAAAATGAGAATAAAAATAATTGTTGTGCCCAATAAATCGATTTTTGGTAGAATGATTAACCGAATTAATCAAAAAATTCTGTTGATACATTCGAATAATTAAACGTTTCACAAGTACTGAACTAAATTTTTTGCCAGAACCAAGAATTTCTGCGGGTTCGTAAAAAATCGAACCATTTAAACCATGATCATGAGCAAATGCGTAAATATACTCCTGAAAAAGAAGTGGATATAGGAAGTATTGTTGACGAGATTTCTCTTTTTCTAAATATCCTTGTAATTCTTCCATTTACATTTATTTCTACTTGAACCAGAGAGGCAAAAAGCATTTCTTGGTTTATCAAATGATACATAGTGCAATATGGTCAGAACAGGGTATGTATTAAGAAATATATACCCCGGAAAAGAAACAGGGAATCCAATCCACAGATCTTTTTCCTCTCCTTTTCTATCCAATTGGTTTATGTTCGTTCTAATTACACAAAAGGTAAAAAATCTTTTATTTTTGCAACCCAATCGCTCTTTTGACTTTGGAATAAATTCTATTTATCAATATACTCTTTCTTCTACACATCCGTCTACAATCCATAATAAAGAATAATTAGGATTTCTAAAAAAAAAAAAAAATAAAGAAAAAATCAATGGTCCACTCACAGGAGAACCCATCCTTTCCCGCATCAGGCACTAATCTATTTTTAACGTCTAATTAGATCGGGTAATCATTCAAATTAAGAACATAAGCTCGTTGCTTTTTATTTTACCAGAATTGGAGCCGTGAGGCTCTATCCATTTATTCACTAGACCCAACTAGAAATAGGAAGTTTTTTATCCCCTTCTAAAAATCAAAACAATTTTTTGGAACTGTTGTAACTGTGTTCTAGTTTAAATTTAAACTGAAATTTTTATTAAATAATAATAATAAAAAAAAAAAGAAATAATTGATTTTATTACGACATGCTGTTTTTTCCATTCATTACCTTTGAGGATCAGTCGTGGTCTTATAGACTCTACCAAAAGTCTGGACGAATTTGTTGCTTCATCCAAATGTGTAAAAGATCATAGTCGCACTTAAAAGCCGAGTACTCTACCGTTGAGTTAGCAACCCAGATAAATAGGATATGTAGATACGATCGAAATAAAAAAATCAATCAATTGAATTGCACTGCACAACCCTGTCAAGACATTGAACTAACAACACATCGAAAGGAAAGATTTTATGATCAATTGTAAACACCAAAATACCAAACCGAACAGATCGGGTTAAATTTAAATAAATTAAATAAAGTTAAAAAAACATTTCCACTCGAGATGTAAAAATTGTCATTTTTTTTTTTTTAGCAATTTCTTTTTATTTTCCTTAAGTTTGATTTTCCTTAAGAAAATACATCTTGTATGATAGCAGCAAGGCAAACCAAACCCATCATTTGAGCGAAGTGCAGGCAGGAACAAACCAATATGGGGTGGGACGGATCTATTTATCTACGATCGAATTATATTTATTCAAAACACCCTTGTCAATAGAAATGCAATGTTAAGAAAACAAATTTCATAATTAAATCTAAGTAAATAAAATAAGGACTTGTGTTGCCTTGGCACAACATAAATAAGAAATTCGAAATTCTAATGTAAAAAATTAAGGAAAAAGTAAAGAAAAAATCCCCGGTTATTCAATCAATAGAGATACAATAAGCAACATTAACTCCTTGTTTGGAGTGTTGCTAAATTCCTATACCAAAACAAGAAAGTAAAGTAAAAAAAAAAAATAGGAATAAAACAAGAAAAGGGTGTAAATAATTACACAACGATTGATACTAGTTACTCCCCCCTATTTTTAATTGATACTAATTACTCCCTCCTATTTTTAATTGATACTAATTACTCCCTCCTATTTTTAATTGATACTAGTTGCCCTCTCCTATTTTTTTATTCATTTAGTTTTTCAATTAACTCAAAGTTCTTTCTTTTCTTTATCTTTAAATAATTCTGCCTTCCTTAAAATATCATAAACAGTTCCTGTAGGTTGAGCGCCTTTTTCAAGGAAATAGAGAATAGCCGGAACATTTGAATAAGTTTGATTCTTTATCGGATCGTAAAAACCAACTTTTCCAAGATCTCTTCCTTCTCTACGAGATCGAACATCAATTGCAACGATTCGATAGACAGCTCATTGGGATAGATGTAGATAAACAAAGCCCCCCCTAGAAACGTATAAGAGGTTTTCTCCTCATACGGCTCGAGAAAAATGATTCGCATTTCTGTATATAATGCAAATGGATCCATAAAATCATGAATTAAACTAGGATTTGCATTGAGGCCCTTTTTCTTCTTCCTTACAGAAAAAGGAAATCTCATTTCTACTCATGACTCAAGTTGGTTTGACAGAGTTCAAAGTAAAATCCTTCGAAATTTTTTGAGTCGTCTCTAAACTCTTTTGTTTGCCTCATCTCGAATCGATTTTTATTCCTTATTCTGATCCAATTGTATTATATTGTTGAGACAATTGAAAATAGTGTTTGCTTGTTCCGGAATCCTTTATCTTTGCTTTGTTAAATCATTGGGTTTAGACATTACTTCGGGGATCCTTTTTCTTTTTCCTTTCAAAACGGCAGCAACATACCCTTTTTTATTATCTTCTTCTATTATATAAATAGAAGACGAACGATTGATTCCCTTGTGATAGACTTTTGATCGAAATAGTTTTACCAATTTACAAAACAAAAATGGAACTTTTTTCAAACTTGTTCTTTAATTTTAACCTTTCGATTTATTTATTGAGGATATACTTACAAAGTTGGTCTAACTTATTAGTTTTCACTAACCCTAGATTCGTTCCCTTGATAAATCAATCAATCCTTTCCTCTCGAGCTCCATCATGTACTATTTATTTATTACTTACAACCCAATACAAATTAGGTTCTGGAAGAATAAAACAAACTATGTCGAGCCAAGAGCATCTTCATTACTATGGAAAATGATGGATGTAAAAATCCACAGCCGATCATGTCCTTCAAGTCGCACGTTGCTTTCTACCACATCGTTTTAAACGAAGTTTTACCATAACATCCCTCTAATTTTATTTCAAAGCGGTATGGAATTGATTCAATATGAATGGAATCATGAATAGTCATTGGTTCAACTAGTATATTATATAATATACCATACTTTTGTCTATGGATAAATAAGTGTTTATCCGGGGAAAATTCATCAAAGATCTAATTTATTTAAACCCATATATATTTTCATTTTATAATATGAATGAAACATATTTCGAAAAAACGAATAAACGAGTTTGCTTAAAACTAATTTATTATATACTTACATCTTCAACAGATTATTCGAGACGATCAATATCAATCATGAAATGATGGATGTATTTTTCTCGAACAAATAAACTATCAACGTCCAAAAAAGTTTATTTAATTAGTTAATTAAATTTAATTAATTAATAGTAATAGATTCCCAATCCTGTAACAAAATCAATTATTAATCAAATAAGCTAGTCCAATGACCCGAAAAGATTGAAAGTTTTTTGTTTGGTAGTATATATTTCTCATACTTCTTCGATTCGAGTACCGAGATAAAAAAAAAATGAAGTAAAAAAAAAAAAAAAGATTTCGTGTAAAGTAAAATTAAGGTCCTTACTTATGCTATTCTTTCACCTGAAAGAGAAGATTCAAATCAAATATGAATCAAAAATCAGAGAAGTATGATTTTTTCATATCTATCATATACAATGAGCAGTTCTTTCGTTTCAGCAGAAAGAGTTTGGGACGGAAGGATTCGAACCTCCGAGTAACGGGACCAAAACCCGCTGCCTTACCGCTTGGCTACGCCCCATTTAGATTTTTATTCGACACTAATAAATACTAATATTGGTATTTGTTATTCGTCAACCCCACCCCGAGTACATAAAAAATATGGGATATTTTGTTGCTAGGATTCCACATATGCGGATAATATAGAATCAAAAAAATTCATTGATCATTATATGGAATTCAATTAAGATATTGTATGAAAGTAGAAATCCTTCCATTCTCATTTGAGAATGAGAATACAAAGAGCTATTTTGGATTTGGGAAAGTCCGAAGAAAAAAAGGATTTTTTAATCCGCCTTTTTCATTTTTTCCCTTATAAAAATAACTCAATCAAAATAAAATTATCCAATCTACAAGAACGAAATTTTTGTTATGCTTAATATTTTTAGTTTAATCTGTATCTATCTTAATTCCGTCCTTTATCCGAGTAGTTTTTTCTTCGCCAAATTGCCCGAAGCTTATGCCATTTTCAATCCAATCGTGGATGTTATGCCTGTCATACCTATACTCTTTTTTCTATTAGCCTTTGTTTGGCAAGCTGCTGTAAGTTTTCGATGAAATCTTTAATACTTTGCTAAATTGATGATGTATTCATTCGAATAAAAAAAATTCTCAAAATTGATAAGATCAGATAAGTCTTATCTTATGAACCCGTGATTCAAAAATACAAATTCTTGTATATTGAATGAATACCCGCAGCGATGAATTTGGATCATCTTTTCCCCGTTCTGACCTTCCATTGAGCACGTACCATTAGGTAACCACAATACCTAATTATTGATATGACAAGAAATTTTTGGTAACGAGGGAATAAAAATCTTATTACAAAGAAATTCTTGAAAATTTCTTTGTAATAAGATTTTTTCTTTTTTGGGTGTCAAAACAAACAAAATAGTAGATGTGGTAAGTAAAAAAAAAATAGGTAATCTATTCCCTAAAAAAAGAAAATAATAATCTTGGAGATTGTATAATGCTTACTCTCAAACTTTTTGTTTACACAGTAGTGATATTCTTTGTTTCCCTCTTTATCTTCGGATTCTTATCTAATGATCCAGGACGTAATCCTGGACGTGAAGAATAAAAATAAAAGATTTTTCTAAATTCTTTCTTACAAATTTTATTCGTTTCATACATTTACCTATGAAAAAATCAAGGGATCAGAATTCCTTCCAATTCGTAAGTCCCAAATGATCAGAGAGGGCGGAAAGAGAGGGATTCGAACCCTCGGTACAAATAACTCGTACAACGGATTAGCAATCCGCCGCTTTAGTCCACTCAGCCATCTCTCCCAGTTCCAAATCGAAAGTTTTTTCTGTGATATGACGCGGAAAATAACGATTGATAAAAATCCTTGTTTTTTCTTTATTATCTTTTTTATTTTATTAGACAAAATTAGCTTTTTAAAAATGAAATTTAGATTCAAAAAAAAATTAGATTAGAAATTGAAACTTTACTTTATTCTTTTAATTATGATTTCTTTTAATTATGATCTTGAATATACAATTCAATTCTAAATAATTATATTCAATTTTAGTATTAAGTATAAGAAATTTGATAGAATTTTTTTCTGTTCTATATATTTTTCTATAGAATTTTTTCTATAATGAATTCTATACAATTCCAATTCTATTCTAATTGTAGTAACTAGTTTTACAATATAGTTTTAATATATATTTTACTCGAGTAGTGAGTAGTATATAGTTTAGTATTTAGTATATAGTTTACTAAAATTCTCAATATTTAAATAGAAAAATATCTATATTTAAATATAGAAATATATAGAAATTGAAAGTAAAAAAAAAATGTCTAAAATAGAATATGTAATCTAACTGACTATTAATTAGATTAAATTCAAATTAATTAGATTAAATTAATAAATTAAATAATACAAATTTCAAATAAAAAAAGAGAGAATATATATGGATATAGAAATCCAAACAAAACAAATTAGACGTATCTATATAAAAAAATAGAGGTCCAATTTAAGAAATAAGAAAGAATAAGAAAAAACATAGAAAATAAGGAATTTTGATTAGAAATTCCTTTTAGATAATAACTTAAAAAATAACTTAAAATCTCTTCAATAGAAAAGAAAGGATACCTTTGCTTTTGTACGAAGGGTTTATTCCCCCGGCCTGGTCTGGTTAAGTACTCACCAGGCCTTTTCTTCTTTTATCCCAACGAATCCTTCATACTTCATACATAGATCAAAGGATTTTATAAAGTAAGTTAGAAAGTAAGGAATAAAAAACGCATATCATAACATATATTATATATTAACCAATATTTCATATTATATATTAAACAACAATCTGAAATACTGAAATACAAAAAATTTCTAATAGATATTTTGTAGATATTTTGAATAGAATATATAATATAACTCAATAGAACTCATTTACTTGTTCAAGAGACAAACTTTATTGATTCAAGAGACAAACTTTATTTGAACAGTTGAGACCCAATTGACTCGAATTCCTAATTCATCAAATCTGACACTGGCAGTTGAAAAAAAGAAAGAACCAGAGTTATCATTTTTCTAATCCAGCTTCAATCATTCCCTCAGGTAAGAATCGTTAGTTTAGTAATGACTTAACAGCAAAGGATATAACTAGAACTTTTTTTATGTTATTTTAATTTATGTATGTTATTTAACATTTAAATAGTATGTTATTTAAATAAGATAAGCTTATTTATTTAAATTAAATCAATCCCCAGCGGGACCAAAATACGTGTCGACACTAGAATTTTCACGATTCTGATACTGTCTTGATTGTATCTCACCTCTTGTTTTGTTCGACAAAGGGTCCATTCATATACAATAATGAGTATGTAGCGGGTATAGTTTAGTGGTAAAAGTGTGATTCGTTCTATTAACAATTTCAATAGTTAAGGGGTCCTTCCGTTTTTTTTCATACTCCGATTAAAAACTTTATTTCTTAAAAAGGTTTAATCCTTTTCCTCTCAATAGCATATTTGAGGAAGAATATACATTCTCGTGATTTATATCTAATCTAAAGGCCAATTGAAATTGCATCAAATCAAAAAATACAATCCAAATTGGATTATGGATATGGAGTCGCGAAGCATAATTTTCGCATTGGATTAACTATTCCAATTGAATAAGTGTGAATAAAGGATCTATGGATGAAGATACAAAACTTTATTTCCAATCGTAACTAGATCTTCAATTTTTTGTTGAAAAAAGAAATTGAAATTGAAGCCAAA